CTTTGTGTTAGAATGAAATTTTATAATAAATAAAAATCTACTGACATAGTATATTTTTTATTTTTGGTTTTTCGACTAAAATTTTTGAAAATTTTGAAATTTTGATTGGACTAAGTCTATGGTTTAACTTAAGAATTTATGGCTTAGACTTAAAATTTATGATAAAACTAAGAAAATTTATGGTTATAATTTTAGATTTTTAATTTGACTTAAGACTTATAATTTAGCTTAAGACTTATAATTTAATTTAACTTAATATTTATAATTTAACTTAATATTTATAATTTAACTTAGTATATATAATTTAACTTAGTATATATAATTTAAGATTTATAATTTAACTTAAATTTATGATTTGTATATCTAATGAAGTATTTTCCCCGTTTATTGCTAAATCATATCTTCCGGTTTTGGGGTTTGACGGAAATTTAAGGTATGATTTTTGTTTAGGGGGTAAGGGGGTTTAGTGATAAAATACTTAAATTTATATAAATATTATTATTATATTATTATTATATTATTATTATATTATTATTATATTATTATTATATTATTATTATATTATTATTATATTATTATTATATTATTATTATATTATTATTATATTATTATTATATTATTATTATATTATTATTATATTATTATTATTATATTATTATATTATTATATTATTTTATTTTATTTTATTTTTTTTATTTATTTTTATTTTATTTTTATTTATTTTTATTTATTTTTATTTATTTTTATTTATTTTTATTTATTTTATTCGCGCGTTCGTCACCCGGGTGGAATATATATAGGTATGTCTTCAGATCATTGATTTATTGTCTCTCATAAATTAAGCAAATAATATCTTTCAATTACTGCGTATACACGTATGTGCGTTATATCTTATAATATAAATTATGTCTAATAATCATTCATATAATATCCCCATTTAGTACGTGTGAACTGCAAGAACAGCACTGTATGTTAGGTCCTAGACGATATTGGTGTCCGAGGCGCCTGCCCGTTGGATATAGCTCCCCCGAAATAAATCTTACCCCATGCCAGTCAGAATCAGTTATGCCGCGATATGAGCTAACCTGTAACTGTAACATCGTGATGCCTTATTTAATGGCAGTTAGGATGCAATGAACAAACTTATGACCCTGAAGTAACAACCAGTAGCCAGTCAAAGGAACAAGGTACGTCACAATTCATGCGTTTCCTCTGAAGGATGTTAAGCCTTTAGATGGCGGGATGATGATCTCTCGTGAGTTGAGGATTGAGGTATTCCTATCGGTTATGATATGCTAGTGAGATAAAGGTTTCTGATCCTGTAACCATGGAAAGAATGTATATGTACGTCTTAATATATATGTATTATGCCAGATTATGCTATATATTAGGTTAAGGATAGTCATGTACTGTATAAATGATAGTACTAATATATATTAATGTATCTAGTATAATTATGAATATAATGTATCTAGTATAATTATGAATATGATGTATTATAATATATGCTAGGGGTAAATAAATCCATGTACTATATACATATGATGTATTATAATATATGCTAGGGGTAAATAAATCCATGTACTATATACATAGGACTAAAAAATTTTTTTTACAAAAAATGTAAAAAATTTAATACTGACATAGTATATAAATTGATGTTTTCTTGGGGAAAGTGTGGAAATTCAGGAAGTAGTTTAAATAGAATATCAGCTTTGGGTGTTGATGGTAGGGTGTTAGCCTTCTTCTTGAGATGTCCTAGGAAGGGTATTGCCTTCGTTGTTGGCTTACAAGACCAATATTTTTCTTAAATTACTTGGACATGAAAGATTATGGGAATTTTGGTTTTAATATGTAGTTTTCTAGTATTCCTGCTAGGGGTATGAGGATAATAATAATGGTAAAGTAGGAGATGGAGGCTCATTGACCAATGGTAATATAAGGTTGCTCTACTGGTTGTCCTCCAATTCAGGTGAGGATAATCAGATTGGCTGTTAGTATTCAGAATAGTGTTTGTGAGATAGGTCGAAATATTATACTTCGTTGGGTTGATGTATGTAATAGAGGTATAATAAGGAGAATTAGGATGGATGCTAGTAGGGCTAAAACTCCTCCTAATTTATTTGGAATTGATCGTAGGATGGCATAGGCAAATAGAAAATATCATTCTGGCTTAATATGGGGTGGGGTGTTGAGGGGATTAGCGGGGGTGAAGTTGTCTGGGTCTCCTAAAAGATCTGGTGAGAATATTGCTAATGATAGTAGGATAATAATTATTAGGAATAGGCCTAGGATATCTTTAATAGTATAGTAGGGATGAAATGGGATTTTATCTGAGTTGGGATCTAGGCCTGTTGGATTATTTGATCCAGTTTCGTGAAGGAATAGTAGATGGACTACTGCTATAGCTAGAATAATAAATGGAAGAATAAAGTGGAATGCGAAAAATCGGGTTAGTGTGGCTTTGTCAACGGAGAATCCTCCTCAAATTCACTCTACTAATGTATTTCCAATGTAGGGAATAGCAGATAATAGATTGGTAATAACTGTTGCGCCTCAAAATGATATTTGTCCTCAAGGTAGTACATAGCCCACGAATGCAGTGGCTATAACTGTTAATAATAGAATAACTCCAATGTTTCATGTTTCTTTGTAAAGATATGATCCGTAGTAGATTCCTCGTCCTACATGAAGGAAAAGGCATATAAAGAATATGGATGCTCCGTTGGCATGGATGTTTCGGATAAGTCATCCATAGTTAACATCTCGGCAAATATGAGCTACTGATGAGAATGCGGTTAGTGTATCTGATGTGTAATGTATTGCTAGGAATAAACCTGTTAGGATTTGAATAACTAGGCATACTCCTAATAGTGAACCGAAATTCCATCAAGCTGAGATGTTGGATGGTGTTGGTAAGTCAATGAATGAGTCATTAATAATTTTTATGAGTGGATGTGTTTTGCGAATATTGATCATTATTTTTATAGTTGAAATACAACGATGGTTTTTCATGCCATAGGTTATGGTTAGAGTCCATATAAGAATAATAAAAATAATAACTATTTATATTATTTCTTTGCTCTTAATAATTGGTTTTGTGGCTTTTGCTTCTAAACCTTCTCCTATTTACGGAGGTCTAAGTTTAGTGGTTAGTGGTGGTTTAGGGTGTGGTATAGTAGTAAGTTTAGAAGATGTATTTTTAGGATTAGTTGTTTTTTTAGTTTATTTAGGAGGTATATTAGTAGTTTTTGGTTATACTACTGCTATAGCCACGGAAGAGTATCCTGAAACGTGAGTTGGAAATGTAGTAGCTTTTATCATACTATTGTTTGTATTATTATTACAGGTAGGATGATATTTTATGTCTAAATTGGTATATATTATTATAGCAATTAAGTTATTTGATTTTGTCGATACAAGTTTAGTCGGACAAGATTATAATGGTGTTTCTCAATTATATTATTGTGGAGGATGAGCTTTAGCTTTATTAGGATGAATCTTGTTCATTACCATTTATGTTGTACTAGAGGTAGTTCGTGAACAAAATTATTAGGTGAATAAAATAATGAAGATGATTGAAACTAAGAAGGATAGAAAGTACATTTTTATTAGTCCTTTTTGGGATGCAGAAATTAATGATGAAAAATTGGAGTGAAGGTTAGCTTGGCCTTTTGGCCCTGCTTTTTCATATCAATTTAGATCAATTAGTATGGTAGCAATTCGTTGACCTATAAAGAGGCTAATTAGGGGTTGAATTCGATGTATGATTTGAGTGTAGAATCCTAATATAGTTAAGAAGTTATTAGTATGGTTATTTGATTTTATAAGATTATTAGTAAGAGAGTTAAGTTCTATTCCTACTATAAGTCCTACAGTGGTAACTATTAGGGCTATTTGTTTTATGAATATGGGCATGGTTATAGTAATAGAGGATGAAGGAGGAATTGTTGTGGTTAGAATAAATCCTGCAAAAATAGTCCCTAGTGCTAGTCGAATAATAGGATTAATAAGGTTAGGATTATTTTCATTAAGGGGTAATATTGTTATAAATCGTGGGTATCCTAGAAGGGCATAGTAAATAATGCGTAGGCTATAAACGGCTGTTAATGATGTAGCAATTAGTGTAATTGTTAGAGCTCATGAGTTGATATATGATGTGTTTATTGCTTCAATAATAGAATCTTTAGAGTAAAATCCTGCTAGGAAAGGTGTGCCTATAAGTGCTAGGCTACCTGTTATTAAGGCGGAGGATGTAATAGGTAGAGTATATAATAATCCCCCTATTTTTCGAATATCCTGTTCGTCATTTAAGCTGTGGATGATAGATCCAGAGCATAAAAATAGTATTGCCTTGAAGAATGCGTGGGTACAAATGTGGAGGAAGGCTAAGTGAGGTTGATTTAAACCTACAGTTACTATTATTAGTCCTAGTTGACTGGATGTGGAGAATGCTACAATTTTTTTGATATCATTTTGTATAATTGCGCATATGGCTGTAAAAAGTGTTGTTAATGCCCCTAGGCATAGGGCAATAGTAAGTATTGTTTGGTTATCTTTTAATATTGGATGGAATCGGATAAGTAAGAAAATTCCTGCTACAACTATAGTACTTGAATGAAGTAAAGCTGACACTGGGGTTGGACCTTCTATGGCTGAAGGGAGTCATGGGTGGAGACTAAATTGTGCTGATTTTCCGGTAGCGGCAATGATTAGTCCTAGTAGTGCAATTGGGTGTATATTTATAGAGAAGATGTGTTGAAGATCTCATGAGTTACAGTTTAATATAAGTCAGGCTATTGTTAATATGAATCCAATATCTCCAATACGATTGTATAGGATAGCTTGTAGGGCTGCGGTGTTGGCATCTGATCGTCCGTACCATCATCCAATGAGTAGAAAGGATATAATACCTACTCCTTCTCATCCAATGAACAGTTGAAATAGATTATTTGCTGATACTAGAATAATCATGGTTAGAAGAAAGATGTTAAGATATTTGAAGAATTGGGAAATGTTAGGGTCTGAGTGTATATATCATAAGGAAAATTCTAAAATTGCTCAGGTAACAAATAGGGCGATAGGGATGAAGATAATTGAGAAAAAATCTATTTTAAAGCTTATTGAGATGTTGAATGAATGGATAGAGAATCAATGTCAGTTGGTAATAATTGATTCTTGTCCTTTATATATGTATAATAGGAGTGAAGGTAAGCTTGTTATGAAAGCTAGTATAATTATGTTTTTGCAATATAGCGGGAAGTTAGTTTTTTTAGGAAAGAGTAAATTATATAAAAGGGGAATAATTAGTAAAATAATAGATATAATTGAGGTAGTAATAGAAATATTAATTACTTTTATTTGGAGTTGCACCAAAGTTTTTGGTTCCTAAGACCAATGGATTACTGCTATCCTTTAAAAGTGAGAAAGCCATATTGTTACATATGGGTTCATGAATTAGCAGTTCTTGATGCATTCTCGGCATATAAGAAGCTTTAAACTTCTATGTTTAGATTCACAATCTAATGTTTTTATTAAACTATATTTGCAATAAGTTATTCCTAGAATAAATTTTGGATTAAGGGATAATAATACTAGTGGTAGAATGTGAAGGATCATGAGTATATGTTCACGTGTAAGTGATGGATATAAGGATGTTATGTGGTGAGTGAATTTTCCTCGTTGAGATGTAATTAGTATATATAGTGAGTATAGGGCTGTAATAACTGTATTTAGACCTAGTAGAAGAATTGAGAAGTTGGATCATGAAAAGGATGCTGTAATAATTATTAATTCGCCTAGTAAATTAATTGTTGGGGGTAGAGCTAAGTTAGCTAAACTAGCTATTAATCATCAGGTATTTATTAAGGGAAGAATAAGTTGTAACCCTCGTGCGAGGATTATTGTTCGGCTGTGGGTTCGTTCATAGTTTGTGTTGGCTAAGCAGAATAGTATAGAAGATGTTAATCCATGTGCTACTATAAGTATTGTTGCTCCTATAAAGCTAGTTGTTGATTGAATTAATGCAGCAATGATAACTAGGGCTATGTGACTAACAGATGAGTAAGCAATTAGTGATTTTAAATCCGTTTGTCGTATACAGATTGAGCTTGTTATAATTATGCCCCATATGGATAGAATAATAAATGGGTAGAATAAGTGTATAGTTATGGGTTCAGTAAGTGATGTGATTCGAATAATTCCGTAGCCTCCTAGTTTTAGTAGAATAGCTGCTAAGACTATAGATCCTGCAATTGGGGCTTCAACGTGTGCTTTTGGCAGTCAAAGATGAAGGCCATATAGTGGTATTTTGATTATAAATGCGGTTATACATGCATATCATAGTATTAAGTTGGATAGATTCTCATCTAATTGGTTAATTAAAAGAGAATTTATGAGGATGTGAAGTGATCCTAAGTTTTTGTTTATAGTTAGTAGAGCTACTAATAATGGGAGGGATCCTACTAGTGTATAAAATAGGAAGTAAATTCCTGCGTTTAGTCGTTCGTTTTGATTACCTCATCGAGTAATAATAATTAGGGTTGGAATTAAAGTTGTTTCGAATAGGATATAAAATATAATTAGTTCAGATGAGGAGAAAGCAATAATTAGTGAAGATTGAAGGGTAATTATTATAGTTAGGTATAATTTTTTTCGTAGAAGTGACTCTTTGTTTAAATGATTTTGGCTAGCTATAATTATTAGTGGAAGAAGTCAACAGGATAAAACTAATAATGGGCTTGATAATGAATCTAGGGAGAATGAATTATTAAAGTTATATCCTAGATCTATAGGGTGATATAGTATGGGTAGGCTAATAATACTAATAAGTAAGCTGTAGGTTGTAGTATTGATTCATAATCATTTTTTTTTGGAAAATCAGGTTAGTGGGATAAGCATTAATGTTGGTAATAGGATTTTTAACATTGTAGTAAATTAAGGTTTTGGACTTGATCATTACCATAGGTATTAGAAATGGTAACGAGTAGAGCTAATCCTACTCCAGCTTCACAAGCGGAAAATACGAGTAAAATTAGTGGTATCATAGAGATTGAAAATATATGGAAATGGGTAATTACTGCTGCTATAAAAATAAATAGCGATAGTATTATTCCTTCTAGACAGAGTAGGGTTGATATTAAATGTGAGCGGTAAATTAGGACTCCTGTTAGAGCTAGCATAAAAGCTATAATAATATTTAGTTTAATTAATACTATAAGGTGTTCATGGATTAAAACCATGATTTGTTGAGTCGAAATCAACTATCTTAAATTAGATTAAATACCTATTCAGTTCATTCTAAGCCCTTTTGAATTCATTCATATGCTAGTCCTGCTGTTAGTAGTATAATTAGACAATAGGATAAGATTAAGGTAACAAAAGGAGAGGGGAGTTGAACGGCTCATGGTAGTGGAAGAAGTAGAGCAATTTCTAGATCGAAAAGTAGAAATGTAATGGCTACTAGGAAGAATTTTATTGAAAAAGGTAGTCGTGCTGACCCTAAAGGATCAAATCCGCATTCGTAGGGACTTGATTTTTCTAAATACAGATATAATTGAGGAAGTCAGAAGGCAATTATAATAATAATAGTGGCTAGCGAGAAGTTGGTAATTAATGTAATAATAAGATTAATTATTTTTCTCTGGTTTGACCCAGAACTTAATGATTGGAAATCAGTAGTACTAATTATACTAGAAAAATATGAACCTCATCAGTAAATTGACACATATAGGAAAAGTCAAACTACATCCACAAAATGTCAGTATCAAGCAGCTGCTTCAAATCCAAAGTGATGTGTAGATGTGAAATGATAGAATAACTGACGAAGTAGACAGACAATTAGGAAAGTCGATCCAATAATGACATGGAGACCGTGGAATCCTGTTGCGACAAAAAAGGTTGAACCATATACTCCGTCTGAGATAGTAAATGAAGCTTCATAATATTCTATGGCTTGTAAAATAGTAAAATAGAGTCCTAAAGAGATTGTGATTAGAAGTGCTTGAATTGTTTGTTTGCGATTACCTTCTATTAGGCTATGGTGTGCTCATGTAATAGATACTCCTGAGGCTAGAAGAATAGATGTATTTAATAGGGGTACTTCTAGTGGGTTTAATGGATGGATACCTGTTGGGGGTCAGCAACCTCCTAATTCTGGAGTTGGAGCTAGACTTGAATGATAAAAAGCTCAGAAAAACCCGATAAAAAAGAAGACTTCCGATAGGATAAAAAGAATTATTCCGTATCGTAAGCCTTTTTGTACTACAGGGGTGTGGTGACCTTGAAATGTGCCTTCTCGGACGATATCTCGTCATCATTGATATATTGTTAGCAGTATAGTTATTAGTCCTATAAATATAAGAGTGGAAGAATTATAATGGAATCATATAATTAAGCCTGATGTTAATAGTAATGCTGATAAAGCTCCTGTTAGAGGTCATGGGCTTGGGTTAACTATGTGATATGCATGAGTTTGGTGGGTCATTATGAGTTATCATGTAGATATAAGCTTACTAGGAGGGTAAAAACATAGGCTTGAATTATAGCTACAGCAATTTCAAGAAGAGTTAGGAGGAAAAGAATAGAAAATGTAATAGTTGATACGGTTATACTAATTGAAGATAAGGCTAGTGTGGCTGATCCAATAAGGTGAATTAGAAGGTGGCCAGCTGTAATATTGGCTGTTAGTCGTACTGCAAGGGCTAGTGGTTGAATGAATAAACTAATAGTTTCAATAATAACTAGTATTGGGATTAAAGGAGTGGGTGTACCTTGGGGTAAAAAATGGGCTAAAGATATTTTGGGTTTATTTCGGAACCCTATAATTACTGTTCCTGCTCATAATGGGATAGCTATTCCAATGTTTATGGAAAGTTGTGTAGTAGGTGTGAAAGAGTATGGTAGGAGTCCTAGTAAATTGGTGGAAGCAATGAATAGGATTAAGGATATAAGTATTAAAGTTCAGGCTCGTCCTTGTTTATTATGCATTGTCATTATTTGTTTAGTGATTAGGCGAATTAATCATATTTGTAAAATTTGAATTCGATTGGGTAGTCATCGTTTGGGGGAAGATATAATAAGACATGGGAATATAATAATAATTGGTAGTGTTGTAATACCTATAATTGTGGGTGTAATGAATGGGGCAAATAGATTTTCGTTCATTTTTTTTCTCAAGGTATTGTGTATTTAGTTGATTTTGGTTGTTCGGTTAAAGGGGTAATTTGAATTAATGTTTGATTTATTATTTTAAGTTGATAAATGCAGAAAAGAGAAATAATTATTAGTGAGATAGTGAGGGTTCATGTTGAAGTATCTAGTTGAGGCATGATTATTTTGAGGAGATTTTTATATCTCGATTATATTTAAATATATGTATGTAACTCAAAAATGATTGCATTATAGAAGATCATTTCTCGAAATATTTTAGTGAGGCTATTTCTAGAACAATAGGTATAAAGCTGTGGTTTGAACCACAGATTTCTGAACATTGACCGTAAAACACCCCTGGTCGGGATGATGTTAAGGTAATTTGATTCAATCGTCCTGGAATAGCATCCGCTTTTAAGCCTAAAGATGGCATTGTTCATGCATGGAGAACGTCTTCTGATGAAACTAATATGCGGATTGGTAGTTCTATGGGTAGAACAATCCGATTGTCAACTTCTAATAAACGAAGTTGACCAGGGTTAAGGTCTTTAGTTGGGATTATATATGAGTCGAATATTAGATTTTCATAGTCCGTATATTCATAACTTCAATATCATTGATGTCCCATTGCTTTAACTGTTAAATAAGGATTATAAATTTCATCCATTATATATAGGATACGTAGGGAAGGAAGAGCAATAAGAATAAGAATTACAGCTGGTAAGATTGTTCAAACTGTTTCCACTTCTTGGGCATCTATAGTGCTTGTATGGGTGAGTTTTGTAGTAAGTATGAGAATAATAACATATAATACTAATGAACTAATTAGAAATACGATTATTAGTGTATGATCATGAAAATATATAAGTTCTTCTATAATCGGAGATGTAGCATCTTGGAAACCTAATTGTATTGGATAAGGCATGTTAAGATATATGGGGGTTGAACCTATAATTTAACTATGGCAAAGTTATGTAATGATTTTACTAATATCTTTTTGAGAAAGTCATAAGGGTTATGGGATTGACTTGAAATTAATCTTAGGGGGTTCAATTCCTCCCTTTCTTAATTAGGCTTTAATGAAAACTGGTTGTTCAAATGTATGATAAGGAGGTGGGCATCCATATAATCATTCAATGTTAGTTGTAGTTAATTCAACATCTAATACTTCACGTTTGGATGCGAAAGCTTCTCAAATAATAAATACTATTAAAATAACGGCTGTTAGAGAGATGAAGGAACCAATTGATGAAACAACATTTCATATAGTATATGCATCTGGATAATCTGAGTATCGTCGTGGTATGCCAGATAAGCCTAGAAAGTGTTGAGGAAAGAATGTTAAGTTTACCCCTACAAATATAATAAGGAAGTGGATTTTGGCTCATATATCGTTAAGCATATAACCTGTAAATAAAGGGAATCAGTGGACAAATCCGCCTATAATAGCAAATACGGCCCCTATGGATAGAACATAGTGGAAATGAGCAACTACATAGTATGTGTCATGTAAAACAATATCTAGGGATGAGTTGGCTAGTACAATTCCTGTGAGACCTCCAATTGTAAATAGGAAGATAAACCCTAGGGCTCAGAGTATTGCTGGGGATCATTTAATATTTCCTCCATGTAATGTGGCTAGTCAACTAAAAACTTTAACCCCTGTTGGGATAGCAATAATTATTGTTGCTGATGTGAAATAAGCTCGGGTATCTACATCTAAGCCTACTGTAAATATATGGTGTGCTCATACAATAAATCCTAAAAACCCGATAGATATCATAGCTCAAACTATTCCTATATAGCCGAAAGGTTCTTTCTTACCTGAATAATATGTTACGATATGAGAAATTATACCAAAACCAGGTAAAATTAAAATGTAAACTTCTGGGTGACCAAAAAATCAGAATAGGTGTTGATATAGAATTGGGTCTCCTCCTCCAGCAGGATCAAAGAAAGTAGTATTTAAATTGCGATCTGTTAATAGTATAGTAATTCCTGCGGCTAGAACAGGAAGGGATAAAAGTAGTAATACTGCTGTGATTATTACTGATCAGACGAATAGTGGAGTTTGGTATTGTGATATTGCAGGTGGTTTTATATTAATAATAGTAGTAATAAAATTGATGGCACCTAAAATAGAGGAAATACCTGCTAGATGAAGGGAGAAGATAGCTAGGTCAACTGAAGCGCCTGCATGAGCTAAGTTGCCAGCGAGTGGTGGATACACTGTTCAACCTGTCCCAGCTCCTGCTTCAATGGTAGAGGATGCTAATAATAATAGGAATGACGGAGGAAGAAGTCAGAAGCTTATATTGTTTATTCGTGGGAATGCTATGTCAGGAGCCCCAATTATAAGTGGAACAAGTCAATTACCAAAACCTCCAATTATAATAGGTATAACTATAAAAAAGATTATGATAAAAGCATGGGCGGTTACGATCACATTATAAATTTGATCATCACCAATTAAAGTGCCTGGTTGACCAAGTTCTGCTCGAATTAGAATACTTAGGGCAGTACCAGTTATACCTGCTCAGGCACCAAATAATAAGTATAGTGTACCAATATCTTTGTGGTTAGTTGAAAAAAGTCAACGATTGATGAACATAGGTAAAATGGCTGAGGTAAGCATTGAACTGTAAATTCAAAGACAGAGAATAATAATCTCTTTTTACCACATAAATTGAAGCCGAATGTACAGGCGCTTAGCTGTTAACTAAGACTTAGTGGGATAAATACCCGCCAGTTTAGTAGCCCCCCTTACCCCCCCCCTTACCCAAGTATCTGTATCGGGGCTCTCCCGCCTTACTCCCCCCCACGGCGGGAGAGCCGGTTTAGCAAAGGCTAGATGGTTTAACACCTGCTTAAGGCTTTGAAGGCCTTTGGTCTAGAAATTAATCCTAAGCCTTTAAATGATTGAGACTTTGAAGTATAATAATATGTTGAATTGCAAATTCAAAGATGTAGTTATAGAGCTGCCAAAGTCTTTATTAAATAAGAATTTAGCTTAATTAAAGTATTCGATTTGCGTTCGAATGATGCAAGATAGAGTCTTGTAGTTCTTATGATAATGTAATAAATATAGGAGTTATAGGGAGAAGAAGGGAAGAGATAATGGTTAGGGTGGGGACGGGTGAGATTGATTTATGTGAATACAAGGTTCATTGTAGTTTTGTATTATTAATGGATGGGAATATAGTTAGGGTTGATGAATAAATAATTCGTATGTAGAAGAATAGGTTAAGTAGAGTTGATAGGGCTAGGATTATTGCTAGAGGAATATTATTAAAGTTAATTAGTTCTTGTAAAATAAGTCATTTAGGTATAAATCCGGTCAGGGGTGGAAGTCCTCCTAGTGATAATAGGGTAAGTGTAATAATGATTATATTTGGAGCAGATTTGTTTCATAGGATAGACAGTGAATTAATTTTGGTTGAAGATGATTGATTAAGTACTATAAATATAGTAATTGTGGAAGTTAAATATAGGATTAGGTTAAGAATAGTAAGTGAAGGATAAATTATAATAATAATTGTTATTCATCCTATGTGGGCAATTGATGAGTATGCTAGAATTTTTCGTAATTGTGTTTGGTTTAGTCCTCCTCATCCTCCTAAGAGAGTGGAGGTGATGCTGAGAATTATTAGTAAAGATATATTTAATGAGGGTGAAATTTGATAAAAAATAGAGATTGGGGCAATTTTTTGTCAGGTAAGCAGGATTATACCTGATAGTAATGGAATTCCTTGGGTTACTTCTGGAACTCAGAAGTGGAAAGGGGCTAGTCCTAGTTTTATTGCTAGAGCAATTGTTATTATAAATGAAGCGGATGTGTTGGAGATTTGGCCTGTAATTCATTGATTTGTGGTTGATGCATTAAAGATTGCAGAGAATAGAATGATTATTGATGCAGTTGCTTGAATTATGAAGTATTTGACAGCTGATTCTGTACTTCGTGGATGATGAGGTTTTGTTATTAATGGAATAATAGCTAATGTATTAATTTCTAGTCCTATTCAGGCTGTTAATCAGTGGTCACTAATTAATGTTATAGTTGTTCCTAGTAATAGGCTTAGGGATATAATAGTTAATACGTAGGGAGACATTAGTATGGGAAGGATGTAAACCAACATTTTCGGGGTATGGGCCCGATAGCTTATTTAGCTGACCTTACTAGAATGTGGTGTAAAGGAAACACATGGAATTTTGAGTTCTATAATGTAGGTTCAATTCCTATTGTTCTAGAAATAAGGGGGTTTACACCCCTATAATTTATCCTATCAAGATAATTCTTTTGTCAGACATATTTCTTATAATTGAGGAGGTAGACTTGATAGTGAAATTGGGATTGAAATATATCATAGGCATAAAGCTAGTGTAATTGGAAGAAAGTTTTTTCAAAGAAGATGTATAAGTTGATCATAACGAAATCGAGGGTATGAGGCTCGAATTCATAGAAAGGCTATTGTGAGGATAAGTATTTTGATTATAAATGTTGTTGAATTAATATAAGGATTATTTGAGTTTAGTGGTGATCCTAGGAATAGAGTGGCTGTAATAGCATTTATTACTATAATGTTGGCATATTCTGCTAGAAAAAACATGGCAAAGGGACCTGCAGCGTATTCTACATTAAATCCTGAAACAAGTTCGGATTCTCCTTCTGTTAGGTCGAAAGGGGCTCGGTTTGTTTCGGCTAGGGTTGAGATGAATCATATTATAGTAAGGGGTCATGTTATTATAATTAATCATATATTTTCTTGTGTAATTAATATATTTTTTAGGGTAAAAGAGCCATTAATTAGTATAATTGAGAGAAGAATAATTGCTAGGGTTACTTCATAGGAGATTGTTTGGGCTACTGCTCGGAGGGCTCCAATTAGGGCATATTTTGAGTTTGATGCTCATCCTGATCAAAGAATTGAATAAACTGAAAGTCCTGATAAAGCTAAGATAAATAAAAGTCCTAAGTTTAAGTCTAGTAGTGTATTTGGTATAGGTAGAGGGGTTCAAATGGTAAGTGCTAGAGTTAGGGCTAGTGTAGGTGCAATAGTAAATATGGAAATTGAGGAGGTTAGAGGACGTAGGGGTTCTTTAGTAAATAGTTTGAGTGCGTCGGCAAATGGTTGAAGAATGCCATAGGGTCCAATTACATTAGGTCCTTTACGGAATTGTATGTAGCCTAATACTTTTCGTTCTACTAAAGTTAGAAATGCTACGGCTAGGAGAATAGGGATAATATATATTAATAAATTAGTTAAAAATATGTATTAAGGAGAGGGTTTGAACCTCTGAGTGTAAAAGCTTAAGTTTTATGCAATTACCTTCTCTGCCACCTTAATAGGCTCTTATCTAGAGTAGATATTGATTTAATGGTTTAATTTAGATATATTTCATTAATTTTATGAGGGCACATAAATAACGTTGGCCCTATTTCTCTGGTCCTTTCGTACTGGGAGAAATTAATATATAGATAGAAACCGACCTGGATTTCTCCGGTCTGAACTCAGATCACGTAGGACTTTAATCGTTGAACAAACGAACCTTTAATAGCGGTTGCACCATTAGGATGTCCTGATCCAACATCGAGGTCGTAAACCCTAGATTTTCGATATGGGCTCTTAAATAGGATTGCGCTGTTATCCCTGGGGTAACTTGTTCCGTTGATCAATGTTTGGGTCAATTACTGGCTTTGTGCACTTGGATTGGTTAATCTAGGTTATATCATTCGGAGGTTTTTTTGTTCTCCGAGGTCACCCCAACCAAAGAATATAACTTAAGGATAATAATGTTATTCCCTAGGGTTAGTATTAGTCTTATTTAAGTTATTAATCTTAAGCTCCACAGGGTCTTCTCGTCTTATATTAGTATACCCGCCTCTGCACGGGTAGGTCAATTTCATTGATTAAGAAGAAGAGACAGTTGAACCCTCGTTATGCCATTCATACAAGTCTCTATTTAGGAGACAAGTGATTATGCTACCTTTGCACGGTCAGGATACCGCGGCCGTTAAAAGTTTATTCACTGGGCAGGCAGTGCCTCTAATACTTGAAATGCTAGAGGTGATGTTTTTGGTAAACAGGCGGGGTTCATGTTTGCCGAGTTCCTTTTGTTCTTTTATATCTTTCCTTTAATGCACACCTGTGTTGGATTAACAAAGTTTTGTATAAAAGGCTAGTTGATGTATATTATTATGATTTTGTTAATTATTAGTGGGGTATCCGTTATTCTAACTTAGGCTTGTGCGAGGAGAACAGGGTTCTTATTACTAATTCTAGCATTATGAATTCTATAGTCTTATAGAATCATCCAATAGTGTTTTAGGGGTTTTAATTTTTTTATGGTATTAAATTGAAATATAAGTTTGAGCTTTAACGCTTTCTTAGTTGATGGCTGCCTTTAAGCCAACGATGGAGGTTATTGATTATTACCCTCTAATATAGTTTGTATACTTGGTCAAAGGAGTTGTCCCTTCTTTGACTAACTTTTAAGCTTATTGTGTGCTTTGAATAGGCATTGTAATAGGACTTAAAGTTGAACTTAAATTCTTTTTTTGGATAACCAGCTATCATTAAGTTCGATAGGTTTTTCACTTCTACTATAAAATCTTCTCACTATTTTGCTACATAGATGAGTTGGTTCTTATAACTGTTTTATAGTAGCTCACTTAATTTCGGGATATCGGGCATAATTCTTTTTGTCCGTGTTGACTAGCTAAATCATTATGCAAAAGGTACAAGAGTTAATCTTTGCTTTTATTTACTATAATTTATCTTTCATTTATTCCCTTGCGGTACTATAAGCTATAGCTCCTATTATGTCTTTTCTATCACCTATACTAAGATAGTTAAAAATGATTTAGATTAAGTTGATAATTAGTTAATTTGATATGGTTTAGGGCTTAAAATTAGTTCAAAATGGTCAGAGTTATACTGAAATCTTTTAGGTGTAAACTAAATGCTTTAATAAGTTAAGCTACATTTTGATATTCCAAGTGCACTTTCCAGTACACTTACCGTGTTACGACTTTTCTCCTCTTTAATGTATTGTTGCATTAGGTATACTAGATAGTTATGTTGAGGAGGGTGACGGGCGGTGTGTGCGCGCCCTATTGCCTAATTCAATTAAGCTCTCTATTCTTAATTTACTACTAAATCCTCCTTCAAGCACTTTAGTTTCATAATGTGATTCGTTATGCTCTATATTAGAGAATGTAGCCCATTACTTTCCTTATCATATGCTACACCTTGACCTAACGTTTTTATGGTGTATGATTTTGCTTACTGTAATTCTTTTTAAAGGTTAGCTGACGATGGCGGTATATAGGCTGTATTGGCAAGATAAGGTCGGGTTTATCGGGGTTTATCGATTATAGAACAGGCTCCTCTAGGTGGGTTTAGGGCACCGCCAAGTCCTTTGAGTTTTAAGCAATGGCTAGTAGTTCTCTGGCGAATAATTTTGTTTAATAAATTATTTTAGTTTATTACTAAGCATAGTGGGGTATCTAATCCCAGTTTGTGTCTTAGTTGTCGTGTAGTAGGTGATATTAAAGTCATTTTTATTATGTATTTTAATATTAACTAGAACGTGCTACAGTTTAGTCAATTATTAACTTTATTTTTGTGAATTACTTAAACACGCTTTACGCCGGTATTTATTAATTTGGGTTAATCGTATGACCGCGGTGGCTGGCACGAAATTGACCAACCCTAATGAAAATTATGACTTAGTCAAACTTTCGTTTATTGCTTAATTTTAATCACTGCTGTATCCCGTGGGGGTGTGGTTAAGCAAGGTGTTATTGGCTACATGTTGTGTGCCTGATACCAGCTCCTTTTGCTTATAAAATAAGACTTAAGGGCATTCTCACTGGATAGCGGAAACTTGCATGTGTAGGTCTAATTAAAACTAATAACAAGGCCAGGACCAAACCTATATGTTTATGGGTTTAATTATATAAACCATCTAAGCATTTTCAGTGCTTTGCTTTGAATTAAGCTACATTAAC